AGAATGGAAAGAATTGGAGGAAGAGGAACCCACAGGGAATGAATGGGAAGATCGAAAAGTTGGAAGAAGAAAAGATTTTTTGCTTAGACGCATGGAATTGGCTAAGCATTTTATTCGAACAAATATAGAACCAAAATGGATGGTTTTGTGTCTATTACCAGTTCTTCCTCCTGAGTTGAGACCAATCTATCATATAGATGAGGATAAACTAGTGACCTCGGATATTAATGAAATCTATAGAAGAATTATCTATCGGAATAATACTCTTACAGATCTATTAACAACAAGTATAGCTACGCCAGAAGAATTAATAATATCTCAGGAAAAATTGCTACAAGAAGCCGTGGATGCACTTCTTGATAATGGAATCTGCGGACAACCAATGAGGGATGATCATAATAGAGTTTACAAGTCGCTTTCAGATGTAATTGAAGGCAAAGAAGGAAGAGTTCGCGAGACTCTGCTTGGTAAACGGGTCGATTATTCAGGGCGGTCCGTGATTGTCGTGGGCCCTTCACTTTCATTACATCGATGTGGATTACCTCGCGAAATAGCAATAGAACTTTTCCAGGCATTTGTAATTCGTGACCTAATTAGAAAACATCTTGCTTCGAACATAGGAGTTGCTAAGAGTCAAATTCGGAAAAAAAAACCGATTGTATGGGAAATACTTCAGGAAATTCTGGATGACCATCCTGTATTGCTGAATAGAGCGCCTACTCTGCATAGATTAGGCATACAGGCATTCCTCCCCGTTTTAGTGGAAGGGCGCGCTATTTGTTTACATCCATTAGTTTGTAAGGGCTTCAATGCAGACTTTGACGGGGATCAAATGGCTGTTCATGTGCCTTTATCTTTGGAGGCTCAAGCAGAGGCGCGTTTACTTATGTTTTCTCATATGAATCTTTTGTCTCCAACTATCGGGGATCCGATTTCGGCACCAACTCAAGATATGCTTAGTGGACTCTATGTCTTAACGAGTGGAAATCGTCGGGGTATTTGTGTAAATAGGTATAATCCATGTAATCGTAGAAACTATCAAAATGAAGATAATAACTATAAGTATACAAAAAAAAAAGAACCCTTTTTTTGTAATCCCTATGATGCAATTGGAGCTTATAGGCAAAAACGAATCAATTTAGGTAGTCCTTTGTGGCTGCGGTGGCGACTAGATCAACGCGTTATTGCTGCAAGAGAAGCTCCCATCGAAATTCACTATGAATCTGTGGGGACCTATTATGAGATTTATGGACACTATCTAATAGTACGAAGTATAAAAAAAGAAATTCTTTATATATATATTCGAACCACTCTTGGTCATATTTCCCTTTATCGAGAAATAGAAGAAGCCATACAGGGGTTTTGGCAGGGCTGTTGTAATTCTATGCTACCAACGGGAATTCGAGTCTCTCCGGGTTAACTAGGACCATAATTGCAGAATTTCTACGTGAATCAAGATCTAGAAAAGGAAGTTTTCCAATCACTGACTCAAGCCCATTGTCAAATTCTACTCAGCGCAATATGGAGGTACTGATGGCAGAACGGCCCACTCAGGTCTTTCACAATAAAGTGATAGACGGAACTGCCATGAAACGGCTTATTAGTCGATTTATTGATCACTATGGAATAGGATATACATCACATATCCTGGATCAAGTAAAGACTCTGGGTTTCCGACAAGCTACCGCCGCATCCATTTCATTAGGAATTGATGATCTTTTAACAATACCTTCTAAAAGATGGTTAGTTCAAGACGCTGAACAACAAAGTTTTATTTTGGAAAAACACCATCATTATGGGAATGTACACGCGGTAGAAAAATTACGTCAATCGATCGAAATATGGTATGCCACAAGTGAATATTTGCGACAAGAAATGAATCCTAATTTTCGGATGACCGATCCTTTTAATCCAGTCCATATAATGTCTTTTTCGGGAGCCAGAGGAAATGCATCTCAGGTACATCAATTAGTAGGTATGAGAGGATTAATGTCGGATCCCCAAGGGCAAATGATTGATTTACCCATTCAAAGCAATTTACGCGAAGGACTGTCTTTAACAGAATACATTATTTCTTGCTACGGAGCCCGTAAAGGGGTTGTGGATACCGCTATCCGAACATCAGATGCAGGATATCTCACGCGCAGACTTGTTGAAGTAGTTCAACACATTGTTGTACGTCGAACAGATTGTGGCACCGTTCGAGGTATTTCTGTAAGTCCTCGAAATGGAATGATGGCGGACAGGATTTTTATCCAAACATTAATTGGCCGTGTATTAGCAGATGATATATATATAGGTTCGCGATGTATTGCTACTAGAAATCAAGATATTGGGGTTGGACTTGTCAGTAGATTCATAACTTTTAGAGCACAACCAATCTCTATTCGAACCCCCTTTACTTGTAGGAGTACATCTTGGATTTGTCAATTATGTTATGGCCGGAGTCCAGCTCATGACGACCTGGTCGAATTAGGAGAAGCCGTAGGTATTATTGCAGGTCAATCTATTGGAGAACCGGGCACTCAATTAACATTAAGAACTTTTCATACCGGCGGAGTATTTACAGGGGGTACTGCAGAACATGTGCGAGCCCCTTCTAATGGAAAAATAAAATTCAACGAGGATTTGGTTCATCCGACACGTACACGTCATGGACATCCTGCTTTTCTATGTTCTAGAGACTTGTATGTAACTATTGAGAGTGAAGATATTATACACAATGTGTGTATTCCGCCCAAAAGTTTTCTTTTAGTTCAAAACGATCAATATGTAGAATCAGAACAAGTGATTGCTGAGATTCGCGCGAGAACATCCACTTTGAATTTGAAAGAGAAGGTTCGAAAACATATTTATTCTGACTCAGAAGGCGAAATGCACTGGAATACTGATGTGTACCATGCACCTGAATTTACATATGGTAATATTCATCTCTTACCAAAAACAAGTCATTTATGGATATTATTAGGGGAGCCCTTGAGATACAGCCTAGGCCCTTGTTCGATCCACAAGGATCAAGATCAAATGAACGCTTATTCTCTTTCTGTCAAGCCAAGATATATTGCTAACCCCTCAGTAACTAATAATCAAGTGAGACACAAATTTTTTAGTTCGTATTTTTCTGGTAAAAATCAAAAAGGAGATAGGATTCCTGATTATTCAGAACTGAATCGAATGACATCTACGGGTCGTTGTAATCTCAGATATCCGGCCATTCTCGACGGTAATTCTGATTTATTGGCAAAGAGGCGAAGAAATAGATTCATAATCCCACTCGAATCGATTCAAGAAGGCGAGAACCAACTAATACCCTCTTCAGGTATCTCAATGGAAATCCCCATAAATGGTATTCTCCGTAGAAATAGTATTCTTGCTTATTTCGATGATCCTCGATATATAAGAAAGAGCTCGGGACTTACTAAATATGAGACTAGAGAACTAAATTCAATCGTCAACGAAGAGGATTTGATTGAGTATCGAGGAGTCAAGGTATTTTGGCCAAAATACCAAAAGGAAGTAAATCCATTTTTTTTTATTCCCGTGGAAGTCCACATTTTGGCCGAATCTTCTTCCATAATGGTACGGCACAATAGTATTATTGGGGCAGATACACAAATCACTTTCAATAGAAGAAGTCGGGTAGGCGGATTGGTCCGAGTGAAGAAAAAAGCAGAAAAAATGAAACTGATAATCTTTTCTGGAGATATCCATTTTCCTGGAAAGACAAATAAGGCATTCCGATTGATACCGCCAGGAGGGGGAAAACCAAATTCCAAAGAATACAAAAAATTGAAAAATTGGCTCTATATCCAACGAATGAAACTTTCCAGGTATGAAAAAAAGTATTTTGTTTTGGTTCAACCTGTAGTCCCATATAAAAAAACGGATGGTATAAATTTAGGAAGACTTTTCCCGCCGGATCTCTTGCAGGAAAGTGATAATCTACAACTTCGAGTTGTCAATTATATCCTTTATTACGACCCAATTCTTGAAATTTGGGACACAAGTATTCAATTAGTTCGGACTTCTTTAGTGTTGAATTGGGACCAAGACAAAAAAATCGAAAAGGCCTGTGCTTCCTTTGTTGAAATAAGGACAAATGGTTTGCTTAGATATTTTCTAAGAATCGACTTAGCTAAGTCACCTATTTCTTATACCGGAAAAAGGAACGATCTGTCGGGTTCAGGATTGATCTCTGAGAATGGATCAGATCGCGCTAATGTCAATCCATTTTCTTCCATTTATTCCTATTCCAAGGCAAGGATTAAAGAATCCCTTAATCCAAATCAAGGAACTATCCATGCGTTGTTGAATCGAAATAAGGAATCTCAATCTTTGATAATTTTGTCATCATCCAATTGTTTTCGAATAGGCCCATTCAACAATGTAAAATCTCCCAATGTGATAAAAGAATCAATCAAAAAGAACCCCCTAATTCCAATTAGGAATTCGTTGGGCCCGTTAGGGACAGGTTTTCCAATTTATAATTTTGATTTATTTTCCCATTTAATAACCCATAATCAGATCTTGGTAACTAACTATTTGCAACTTGACAATTTCAAACAGATTTTTCAAATACTTAAATATTATTTACTGGATGAAAATGGTCAAATTTATAATCCCTATTCATGCAGTAACATCATTTTGAATCCATTCCATTTGAATTGGTATTTTCTCCATTACAATTATTGTGAAGAGACATCTCCAATCGTTAGTCTTGGGCAGTTTCTTTGTGAAAATGTATGTATAGCCAAAAAAGGACCGCATTTAAAATCGGGTCAAGTTCTAATTGTTCAAGTTGACTCTGTGGTAATACGATCAGCTAAGCCTTATTTGGCTACTCCAGGAGCAACTGTTCATGGACATTATGGGGAAATCCTTTACGAAGGCGATACATTAGTTACATTTATATATGAAAAATCAAGATCTGGTGATATAACGCAAGGTCTTCCAAAAGTGGAACAGGTGTTAGAAGTGCGTTCAATTGATTCAATATCGAT